TCTCTGAAGTATCTTCCTACGAATTAGTGAATAAGGCAGGGTTTTCTTGTGCAGAATAAGAAACAGCGGGTCAATCATTAAGCATTAAGATGAAAAATTTTATTGTCGATATGAAATATTCATACAAATAAAAATGCGGGAGAGATGAAGAAGATGCAGGTTAATTTATCTGATTGGCTAGTAAAGCATGAGCTAATTCATAGATCTTTAGGCTTTGATTGTCGAGGAATAGAGACTTTACAAATAAAAATCGAGGATTGGGATTCCATTGCTGTCATTTCATATGTATATGGTTACAATTATTTACGCTCCCAGTGTGCCTATGATGTAGCACCAGGCGGATTTTTAGCTAGTGTGTATCACCTTACGAAAATACGATATGGTATAGATAAACCAGAAGAGGTATGCATAAAAGTATTTGCTCCCAGGAGTAATCCTAAAATCCCGTCAGTTTTCTGGATTTGGAGAAGTGCTGATTTTCAGGAACGGGAATCTTATGATATGTTGGGAATTTCTTATGAGAATCATCCTCGCCTTAAACGTATCTTGATGCCTGAAAGTTGGATAGGCTGGCCTTTACGTAAAGACTATATTACGCCCAATTTCTATGAGATTCAAGATGCTCATTGATTTAAATTAAAATGAAATCTGGAGTCGTGTCGTATAAGTAAGTCGTATAAGTAAAAAAGCGGTTTTTTATCATTACTTTCATTCGTATTGTTGAGGGGCTAAAATAAAAAAATAAAAAGAGGTTCTCATTGCTATTCCCCAATTGGGAAGATATCATATAATATACATTTCGTATGAGCAGATCCTGTCCTTCCACTCTTTGATTGAATTCTTTTAGCTAATTTTTTTTAGCTATTAAATTTGAGATATATACAAAAATTTCACATACTTTTGGAATAAGAAAAGTATGAACAGAGAGTAAAAAAATACAAATGAAAAAGAAAGTAAAGAATATCTATTCCGATCCGTCTAATTTCATTTGTATGAGGTATGAATATCTATCCGATACATTATTCACGTGTCAGGAACCAGATTTGAACTGGTGACACAAGGATTTTCAGTCCTCTGCTCTACCAACTGAGCTATCCCGACCATTTCTCGTGCATCATCTTAGCAGAATACTTATATCTATGTCAATGAATTTCTTAGATCTTCAAAAAGAAGACTTTCTTTGTTTGTAAATGTAAGTAAAAAAATATGGACTATGAATAATTCAATAACGGAGATTGGATTGGAAAAAGATACGAAGATTTCTATTCGTATTCATTTGTGAAAGAACAGAGTGAATGAAATGAGAAAGATATTTCAGTTTGTTTAAACTGAGCTCCACTGATGAGAAAAAAAAAAAAGAAAGAGGATGAGGATAAATAAAAAGTTAGGAAGTAAAATGGGCTTTTTATTGGGGATAGAGGGACTTGAACCCTCACGATTTAAAAATTCGACGGATTTTCCTCTTACTATAAATTTCATTTTAGTCGGTATTGACATGTAAAATGGGACTCTCTCTTTATTCTCGTCCGATTAATCTTCTAAAGATCTATCAAACTATGAAATGAATCATTTGATCACTGAATATTTGAATTAGATTCTTTTTTCAACTTCAATTAGAATTGATTCACAATAACTCTTCCATTTTTCATATATTTTTTGATCTCTATTATTCTAATTAATAGAATAATAGAAATGAAATAGAGGGTTTCTATAGATCCTTATCTCATACTATTACTCATATTAATAGTAATCTAAATATGAAAATATGAAAGAAATAAAAAATATAAAAAAGAATATATTATTTCATAAGTTCATAAGAGAGTTCTACTATTCTATTCTAGAATAATTAGAATAATAGAATTCATAAATCAATTCTATTAGCTATTAGAATAGAAATAGAATATATAATGAATATATATATACTAAAATATATAATTCTAATATAAAGAATAAAGAAATAGAAGATTTCTATTTTCATATCTCATATATAGAGATACAGAATAGGATTCAATCTAAGATTTGGGTTGTGATTAATCGTTTGCTATGTCAATATGTATACGTACGTATTAGGTATATAAAGTTATCCTTTCTGTCATTTCAATAGAAGGATTTTAGCTACTAACGTAACGTAGTCAATTTCATTCGTTAGAACATCTTCCATTGAGTCTCTGCACCTATCCCTTCTTATTCTCATTTTCTATCGTTTTTCTCTCAAAACAAAGATTTGGCTCAGGATTGCCCATTTTTAGTTCCAGGGTTTCTCTGAATTTGGAAGTTACCACTTAGCAGGTTTCCATACCAAGGCTCAATCCAATCAAGTCCGTAGCGTCTACCAATTTCGCCATATCCCCCTTTCCTTTGAGACAAGGATCCAGTTGGAATTCCATCCAACTCTTTCATTTATCTTGACACTATTTAATTCATTAGGTAATGATTCCTATATCGAAAAAGTGTATGCTGCTATTTTATTTTTTTGCCCACCCTCTATTCTATATTCTATCATTTCATCTATATTGGAGGAACCTTATTTGTTTCAATACGAAATGATTTTATCATTGATGTATCCGCAATTCAATATGGATAGATATATACCACATATATATATATGCCTTTCCTCCTCCTTCATTTTTACAGTGCAGCTTGGAGTAGTGGAACGGTCGATATTCCTTCTTTTTTTTCATTTCAAAATATAAAAATATAATTTCATTGATATATTGATATTTTATTTTCATATATATGAATATGGAATAGAATTTCTATTTAGATCTAGTATATATCTAAATAGAATCTAAAATATATAACAAAAAATTTATAACATATAACTAAAAAAGAGAAGAAATTTCAATAATCAAAATAAACAATAAATGAAATAAAAAAAGAAGAAGAATCACTAGGTAATAGCTAAGATCCGATAGTTTCCTGTATTCCTATACACTATTGCTCTTATATCCGCCCGCTTAGCTCAGAGGTTAGAGCATCGCATTTGTAATGCGATGGTCATCGGTTCGATTCCGATAGCCGGCTCTTTTTCTTTATCAATTTTTTTCTTTCCATGATTTAAAATCTCTACTCTCGCTTTCTCTAAATGTCGAGTTACCGATCTATTATGTCATGGTAACTTGCAGCTATAGCTATGAATAAAAAAGTTGACTAGATCAATTAGATCTCTAAAGAAGAAATTGGAAAACGTAACCTTCGTTTGAATTTCCTATGTATATATATATAGGAAATCCAAATATTGAGAATATTTATTTTATTCTGTTTTGTAGGACTTTAGTAAATTGAGTTTTGCTTTGCTGGTCCTTTAGTTCAGTCTGAATTTATATTTTTTTGTCAAATGAAAGCTAATCAAAAAGGAGCCTTTATATGTCTCGTTACCGAGGACCTCGTTTCAAAAAAATACGCCGGCTGGGAGCTTTACCGGGACTAACTAGTAAAAGACCCAGATCCAGAAGTGATCTTCAAACCCAATTGCGCTCTGGAAAAAGATCACAATATCGTATTCGTTTAGAAGAGAAACAGAAATTGCGTTTTCATTATGGTCTGACAGAGCGACAATTACTTAAATATGTGCATATTGCTGGAAAAGCCAAAGGGTCAACAGGCCAGGTTTTACTACAACTACTTGAGATGCGTTTGGATAACATCCTTTTTCGATTAGGTATGGCTTCGACCATTCCTGGAGCCAGACAATTAGTTAACCATAGACACATCTTAGTGAATGGTCGTATAGTGGATATACCAAGTTATCGTTGCAAACCCCGAGATATTATTACTACGAAGGATAAAGAAAGATCGAAAGCTCTGATTCAAAATTATCTTGTTTCATCCCCCTACGGGGAATTGCCAAACCATTTGACTATTGACTCCTTACAATATAAAGGATTTGTAAATCAAATAATAGATAGTAAATGGATCGGTCTTAAAATAAATGAGTTGTTGGTCGTAGAATATTATTCCCGTCAGACTTGATTCTAACGAAAATACAAAAGAAAGGTTCATACCAATTTTGACTCCTTTCACTGAAGTAAATAGAGTACCTTGTGCCCTGTCTCATTCACGTATCAAAAAAGGATCGGCAATAGGATTTTTTTTTATTTTTTTTCTTCTTTTCAATAGATTTCTATTTGTATTTCTTTTACCTATCACAGGGATTAATTAGGGATAGAGAATGTCTATTAAATAAGGGTGTTACCGTTAGAATAATGATATCAATTCTTATTTTATTTGATACATTGTAGTCGGTAACGTTGATGAATGAAAAGAAACGGAGAGAGAGGGATTCGAACCCTCGGTAAACAAAAGTCTACATAGCAGTTCCAATGCTACGCCTTGAACCACTCGGCCATCTCTCCTACAGAATGTTATTCTTGACCAAAACCCAAATGAATAGCGAGTCCTTCATCTGAATTGTAGTACATGTATGACGGTCCTATGGTTCCATAAGAAGAAATTTTTTTTTCCAATTTCCTATTTATCAACAACAACTTCTTTCATCAGCTAACCCATGGAATTCATGAATCGTCCGATGAATCTTTCTATTTCAATTGTATGGTGTGGCACATACACGTTATGCAAACAAAAAGGATGGTTTTTTATTTGAATTTTATTTTATCATGGAATTATTATTCTATTCTTTTCATTTTTGAATCATAACCAAATCAAAAATTCTCGAGTTATAAAAATCCATAGGAAATTTGGTTATGAAACTTAGATTTAGATGAAATAGTAATAGTCATTGGTAGATTACGAAATTTGAATGAAATTGAATCTGATTCAACTATTTCATTTCATCTTTGTTCAAAAAGGTGACACCGCATCTTTTCCAATTAGTCTGTTTTTATGTTATTTTGTACTGTACAATTCCTTTTTTGTGGGATCATTTTCCCCGAAGGGGGATGAGAAGAATTATAGAATGAATTGCTAATTATGCCTAGATCTCGAATCAATGGAAATTTTATTGATAAGACCTCTTCAATTGTAGCCAATATCTTATTACG